TTATACCATTAGTAAAGTGTCATTCTCAATCTAACAAGAATGGGATCACGCTCTGTAGGATTTGAACCTACGACATCGGGTTTTGGAGACCCGCGTTCTACCGAACTGAACTAAGAGCGCTTTTTTTTCATAAAAATTTTTATGTGATGGCAATACATCTTACATGCATACTCAATATGGAGAACTACTCATATTGAGTATGTCCAATTTGAATCGGTCGCAATTGATCTCCTGTTACTGCTCATACGATAACTAATAGTTAGGGATAGGGATGACAGGATTTGAACCTGTGACATTTTGTACCCAAAACAAACGCGCTACCAAGCTGCGCTACATCCCTTTACATTGGTTTCCAGTGTCATTGTAAAGAATTTTTTTCTTGTTTTCCACATTTTTCCATTATATATATATCATATATCCTATCATTTTGTTGTTTTTTTTACTTTTATAGTATAAATAAAAGATCGAATATGAAAAAAAGAAAAAAATTCTATTTCTTGTAGAATAATTCTATTTAATTAATTAAAAACAGAAAATAGATAGAATATATAAATAATAACAATATAAAGAGTATAATAAGAATAACATAGAATATAACAAAAAAATAATATAAATATTAAATTGAATTTAAATAGAAAAAAAATTAAAAATATTCTTTTAATATAATCAAATTCATAATTTGAAAAAATTCAGAATAATATAGTTATTATATTATAATAATAATTGAAATCAAACTAGAATAAAAAAAATACTCTATAAAAAAATATCTAATTAATCCTTGTACAATTCAATTTGAATTAGGACTTCCCCCGACAAATGCAAGTAGTTTATTACTATTAAAAAATAAACATTTGATCATATTCCTATATGTAATTATGTATTACAAATTACAAGAAAAAAACCAAGGAGAATTTGAAATGCGAGATCTAAAAACATACCTCTCTGTGGCACCAGTGGCAAGTACTCTATGGTTCGCGGCTCTAGCGGGTCTCTTGATAGAAATCAATCGTTTATTCCCGGATGCATTGACATTCCCCTTTTTTTAATTCTAATTATTGACACGGCACGGGAAGGGGTGACGAAGATTCGAGATCCAATAAAATAGATGTGATTAAATCCCTCTTCGTTTGTTTTTTTCTAATTAGACTAGAATAAGTTCGAAAAAAAGAGGAAAGAAGAGAGGTGGGTTTGGCCTCAGTCAAATTCGGAATTTTTACCGGGTTTCAATGGAATTGAATTAATACTTCAATTCCATTGCTATTTATAATAGAGTAAGACCGAAAATGGAATTGTAATGCTAGGGTAGGGGCAATAATATCATACAAGATACTTAAATGAAAAACGAAATACTGGACTGTGATGCGAAATATAGTTCGAAATCATTGTATTACTTAATTATTACTGTACTATATAAAATTAATTGGAACAAAATCTTTAATAATTTGATTTTGAATTATCAATTTATACTTTTTTCGTTCCTTTTTTCTTTTTCCCTTCGAATCTAAAAATCGAAGAGTTAAGTGAATAAAAAAAAACCAAAGGAGGTTCATGGCTAAGGGTAAAGATATCCGAATAACAATTATTTTGGAATGTACCAGTTGTGATAAAAAGAGTGTTAATAAGGAATCAAGGGGTATTTCTCGATATATTACTCAAAAGAATCGACACAATACGCCGAGTCGATTGGAATTGAGAAAATTCTGTCCCTTTTGTTGCAAACATACGATTCATGCAGAGATAAAGAAATAGAGAAAATGTATTGCTTGTGTGTCACGTAGATGAAAAATTAAATTTCATATAGAAGATCTATTCTATAAATTATCTATCTATAAATTAGATAGATAACATATAAATTGTATATATAACATGAAATCAAATCAAATTATATACATATACCATTATATAGCATATATTTCCTTATAAAAAAAATATCTATTACAAAAAAATAAGAATATAAATAAAACAAATCCTTTTTTATAACAAATGGGATTTTCGGTATAGGAATAAAAAAACCATGGATAAATCTAAGCGACTCTTTCTTAAATCCAAGCAATCTTTTCGTAGGAGTTTGTCCCCGATCCAATCGGGGGATCGAATTGATTATAAAAACATGAGTTTACTTTATCGATTTATTAGTCAACAAGGAAAAATATTATCTAGACGCGTGAATAGATTAACATTAAAACAACAACGATTAATTACGATTGCTATAAAACAAGCTCGTATTTTATCTTTGTTACCTTTTGTTAATTCATTACCTTTTGTTAATAATGGAAAAAAAAAATATGAAAAAAGTGAGTCAATTAGTAGAACTAGAACTACTCTAAAAAAAAAAAAAAAATAGAGTTACGTTACTCTTCGATTTAATTCAATTTTGAATCGAAACTCTAATTTAATGCGGGTTGATATTTTTTTTTGAAAAATACAACAATCCAATTGAGGTTGTTGCGTTGTAAGAAAAAAGATAATAGGTGAAGAAGAATACATTTTTTTATTGAGCGGGGTTGTTTATTTATTTTGATAACTTTGTCATATGAATTCTATTATACAAATGTCTTCTATTCTACCTCCTTCCCGGAGTTCCGTCTCCGGGGAATTCTTATTTTTTTATGATTTCATTCGCAACCATAAAAAGACAATTTCCTTTTAATATAGCTATTTGTGCAACTATTTTACGATTAAGAAGCAATTGCCTCTTGTACAGATTATACATTAAATTACTATAAATATAGTATACGTTTTGTTTATTCTGGCCAATTATTGCATTTATTCGAGTGATCCACAAACTGCGAAAATCCCTTTTTTTCCTTTTTCTATCACGATGAGCCGAAACGAAAGCTTTTATTTTCTGTTGCGACATAGTTCGAGTAAGTTTTGAATGAGCTCCGCGAAAGCCTAATGTAAATAAACGAATTTTTATCCTACGTTTTCGAGCAATAGATCCTCGTTTAACTCTAGTCATTGAATAAATGAGACTTTGATGAATAACGATTTTTTTTTCTTTCAGTTATTCTTTTATCCTTCCTAGTCTATTAATAACAAAATGGATTCTTCCAATGTATAAAAAAAAAATTCCAATGGCTTTTGCTACTCTAACCTTCCCAACCACGATTTTTTTATTTCTAAGTATTTTAGCTATAAATAAGAAATTCTATTGATACTAGATATTCAAAAAAACATAGTAAATTAAATAGACAAAAAAATGGTGGGTTACATCGTTTCTATGATTTACTTTTTAAACGGTGAGGTCCTCTCTATACACCGGAGCCCCTTGCTTCATTGAATCTTCATTGAATCAATGTTATTGTGAACTTGTACAGTTCACACTTATGGGCTCTACCCATGAAATATATAGTAATAGGTCTTTCACAACGAAATCTAGCTATACAGTAACGGTATTTAAGTATGAAGATTAACTGGGTAGTTGACCCTATTAGTCCGTTATTGCAAAATTTAGGGCAAAATTTTTGTTTATTTGAAATTGGATTTTTCCCGCTTAATGGATAACTATTTGTTACCAATGGGAAAGTCTTTTTCAGCTTAAATTGCAAATTAAGGTGATTCGGTTTGCACCAATCGAAACCATAAATTTTATACACAATAGAATATATTTTTCTATTTTAGTCTATTATCTAAACGAGTCGCACATACACCCTAGTACATGTTCCTCGGCGCTGAGGGCATCCCCGAAGAGCGGGAGATTTTTTGACAGTTCGGATTGGCTGTCTTGTGTTTCTAATAAGTTGTTTTATAGTTGGCATGGTGAGTCATATATAATATATAATAAGTTGGTTTAGCGGAACCCTAACCTAAGTAGAATCCCTTCTGCTTGCTCATTTAATCCGCTACCGTATCAATAATTCCGTAGGCTTGGGCTTCTTCTGCTGACATAAAAAGATCCCTTTCCATGTCTTTGGATATCTGCCACGAAGCTTTACCTGTTCTTTGTGCATAAATATTTGTCATAGTTTTTCGCATTTTCAGTAATTCCTTCGCTTCCAGCATACATTCTACTGTTTGTCCCTCATAAAAAGAACTAGCAGGTTGATGGATCATTACCCTGAGAGTATAGAGTATAAGTATAAGTATAAGTATAAGTATAAGTATAAGAGTAGAATATAATAAATCGTGAATTATTAAGGTAAGGCATATCAATAATAATAATAATAAAAAAAAACAAATGAAAAAATGCAAAGCCGTACAGGCAGGTATCTTTTTTATATAGCATACGGTTTAACTATAAATATGAAATAAAATCAGATCTTGTAGTGAAGAAATACAAAATATACTGGGTCTATCAGACCCGGATCATTAAGGAATCCAAAAATCACCCTTCTTTTAATTTAAAATACTATGGTGATTCCGTTGCTTTTTTCTTTTGTGTAGTTTTTTATTAAGCAATCCCAAAGTTTAACGTTTTTTGCGGATAAGTTAAAAAAATATTGTTAAAAGTTTTCTGGTGTGAAAACACAAAAATATTATGACACTACAATAGGCTTACGATAAAATCGTAAAAACCCCTTTTTCATACTACTCTTTCGATATATAATCTAATGGTTTTGAAAAAAAAATAATTTTTTAATATCGAACTCGAGGTGCCATGCTTTATTGACTTCCTATTCGCCTAGGCATAGTCTTCTATAAATAAGAATCATTGGCGCCAAGCGTGAGGGAATGCTAAACGTTTGGTAATTTCTCCTCCTACCAAAAGAAGAGATCCCATTGAAGCGGCTAATCCGACGCATACTGTTTGTACTTCTGCTTCGACAAATTGCATAGTATCATATATTGCCATTCCAGATATAACCGCTCCTCCGGGAGAATTAATAAACAGATACAAATCTTTGTTCTTGTTCTCTAAACTCAGATATACCATTAGACCGACAAGTTGATTTGATATTTCGCTGTTAACCTCTTGACCTAAAAAAAGTAGTCTTTCTTGAAAAAGTCGATTGTATAAGTCAATCCATGATGCCTCATCATCTCCAGGAACTAAAAAAGGTACCTTTGGAACACCTATTGGCATAAACTGGAAACGATGAGGTTGTTTACTTTGCTTTGGTGTGAGAACATAAACAGGCAGAATGAGTTGATTTTGTTAACAATCATTTTTCTTTCGGAGATAACCGAAATCAAAAAATCACACTAAATGAATAAAGTTAAGTTTTGAAGAATAGGCCATTCGTGCATCTGTTTGCATTCACTGATCTAAAAACGCATATCCAATAGAAACACTCATAAAAAAAAAAAAAGTAAACCCCCACCACCATTGCGTATTGTTACTTATCGGGTATAGAATAGATCTGCTTCTTTTTGTTCCTACGAATAGAATGTTCGATTTTTACTAAAAACTAGAACAAATATAAATTCTTTAATGTGAGATAATTTACTAAAAGGGGAGGGTCCATAGTATAGTTTTTTACAGTGCAATAAAGTTACATAGTGTCTATTTTTTGTTGATATAAGAGGTATTTTCATGGGTTTGCCTTGGTATCGTGTTCATACCGTTGTATTAAATGATCCCGGACGTTTACTTTCTGTCCATATAATGCATACAGCTCTGGTTGCTGGTTGGGCCGGTTCGATGGCTCTATATGAATTAGCAGTTTTTGATCCCTCTGACCCTGTTCTTGACCCAATGTGGAGACAAGGTATGTTCGTTATACCCTTCATGACTCGTTTAGGAATAACCAATTCGTGGGGTGGTTGGAATATTACAGGAGGGACTATAACGAATCCGGGTATTTGGAGTTACGAAGGTGTGGCCGCGGCACATATTGTGTTTTCGGGCTTGTGCTTTTTGGCGGCTATTTGGCATTGGGTCTATTGGGATCTAGAAATCTTTTGTGATGAACGTACAGGAAAACCCTCTTTGGATTTGCCAAAAATATTTGGAATTCATTTATTTCTTGCAGGGGTGGCGTGTTTTGGTTTTGGCGCATTTCATGTAACAGGATTGTTTGGTCCTGGAATCTGGGTATCCGATCCTTATGGACTAACTGGACGGGTACAATCCGTAAATCCCGCATGGGGTGTGGACGGTTTTGATCCTTTTGTTCCAGGGGGAATAGCCTCTCATCATATTGCAGCAGGAACATTGGGCATATTAGCGGGCCTTTTCCATCTTAGTGTGCGTCCACCTCAACGTTTATACAAAGGATTGCGTATGGGAAATATTGAAACCGTACTTTCCAGTAGTATCGCTGCTGTATTTTTTGCAGCTTTTGTTGTTGCTGGAACTATGTGGTATGGTTCAGCAACCACCCCTATTGAATTATTTGGTCCTACTCGTTATCAATGGGATCAGGGATACTTCCAGCAAGAAATATATCGAAGAGTTGGTGCTGGCCTAGCCGAAAACCTAAGTTTATCAGAAGCTTGGTCTAAAATTCCTGAAAAATTAGCTTTTTATGATTACATCGGCAATAATCCGGCAAAAGGGGGATTGTTTAGAGCAGGTTCAATGGATAATGGAGATGGAATAGCCGTCGGTTGGTTAGGACATCCTATCTTTAGAGACAAAGAGGGGCGTGAACTTTTTGTACGTCGTATGCCTACTTTTTTTGAAACATTTCCGGTTGTTTTGGTAGACGGAGACGGAATTGTAAGAGCGGATGTTCCTTTTCGAAGGGCAGAATCCAAGTATAGTGTTGAACAAGTCGGCGTAACTGTTGAATTCTATGGTGGCGAACTCAATGGAGTCAGTTATAGTGATCCGGCTACTGTGAAAAAATATGCCCGACGTGCTCAATTGGGTGAAATTTTTGAATTAGATCGTGCTACTTTAAAATCGGATGGTGTTTTTCGTAGCAGTCCAAGGGGTTGGTTTACTTTTGGCCATACTTCGTTTGCTCTGCTCTTCTTTTTCGGTCACATTTGGCATGGTGCTCGAACCTTGTTCAGAGATGTTTTTGCTGGTATTGATCCAGATTTGGATGCTCAAGTAGAATTTGGAGCATTCCAAAAACTTGGAGATCCAAGTACAAAAAAACAGGCAGTCTGATAGAAAGAACATTCGTTTGTTCCTTTTCGATTCGACTTTTTTTGTTCTCGTTTTAATTTGATATAGGGAACTATATAAATCTTGATTTCAATCATTCCATTTTTTTTAATCTTGTTCTTTCTTTTTCTTTATCCAGTGGATAATCCCCCCAAAACAGGTATGAAAGCTATAATTGTAAACCACGATCAAATCTATGGAAGCATTGGTTTATACATTCCTATTAGTCTCGACTTTAGGAATCATTTTTTTCGCTATATTTTTTAGAGAACCCCCTAAAGTTCCAACGAAAAAGACGAAATGATTTTCCATTATCTAAATTGAAGCAATGAGCCTCCAATATTACGATATTGGGACTCATTACTTCAACTAATCCCCATGTTCTTCAAATGGATCTCTTAGTTGTTCAGAGGGTTGCCCAAAAGCAGTATATAGGGCATACCCAGTAAAACTTACAATTAAACCAGATATAGAGATGGCAATTAGGGTTGCTGTTTCCATTATGATAAAATATCAAGACTACAATGCATCTGGATCTATAGGATAAGATCCGTTATTTAGAGTACACCGGAATTGTATACAAAGTCAACAGATCTCAATGAAAAAAAAAAATAGGATTTATGGCTACACAAACCGTTGAGGGTAGTTCTAGATCTGGTCCAAGACGAACTGTTGTAGGAGATTTATTGAAACCATTGAATTCAGAATATGGTAAAGTAGCTCCGGGGTGGGGAACTACCCCTTTGATGGGTATTGCAATGGCCCTATTTGCGGTATTTCTCGCTATTATTTTAGAGATTTATAATTCGTCCATTTTACTGGACCAAATTTCTATGAATTAGAGAATTAGATTCAGAAGAACCGACTAACTAGCTTTTCAATAGAAAGTAAATTTGAAGAGTTAGGTCTTTGATTTTTAGACCATTCCCTTTTTATTTGGTAGTTCGACCGCGAAACTTCTTTGTTTCTGTATTTCCGGAATATGAGTGTGTGACTTGTTATAATAGATCCTATTGATAGTACAGAACATAAAATGGATACGTCATCTTATCTTATCTTGATAGAGATGGCTTTACCCGTCAGATATTTATTCTAGTATCTGGAGCACGGAATATAGAAAATAAATAGATTCTAAAGTATTAGAACTATGATTCATACTTAATATTGATATTTAGACCTCGCAACCGGACGAAAAAAAAAATTAAAGAGTTCTAAGAATAAATTTAGAAAAATAAATGGAACTATTTTTATTCTTTTAAACTGCCGCGGTTTAGCTTTATTTTGAACAAAGGACAAAAGTTTCTTTGTATTTTTTTTTTTCATTATTTCTATTCATTGAGTTGAATAAGTGATGAGCCAGCAGTTCTTACTCAGGGAATTTTTGGACTTCGATTAAAGGTTTTTTGGGAAATCATCGCGGTTTTTGTATGAATCTGAGGTTTTTGAATGGATTCTATAGGGTCTTAACAAGAAAATTCCTATCAATAAGAATAAAAAAACAAGAATAAAATCCTCTACACAGTATACTATATTTAGCGTAAAAAAGAATGAAGTAAATAATAGAATATTCAAGAGGCCTGTAAGGATCAAGAGAAAATACAAGTGAGCCGACTTGAAATTTTGGCATTATAAACACAAAGAATACCTTGCGGATTTCTATTTTTTCTTATCTTCAAAAAAAATTGGAATCATAGTTTAGTATTAAGTTAAGAAGTTTAAAACTTTCTATTACACATATACGTTTTCCAAATAACCAGTATTTGAGTATTTTTGTTTGAGCCGTACGAGATGAAATTCTCATATACGGTTCTCAGGGGGGTCTCGTGATTTACCTATCTCAATAAAGTCTATGATTGGTTCGAAGAACGTCTTGAGATTCAGGCGATTGCGGATGATATAACTAGTAAATATGTTCCTCCTCATGTCAATATATTTTATTGTTTAGGAGGAATTACACTTACTTGTTTTTTAGTCCAAGTAGCGACGGGTTTTGCTATGACTTTTTATTATCGTCCGACCGTTACGGAGGCTTTTGCTTCTGTTCAATATATAATGACTGAGGCTAACTTTGGTTGGTTAATCCGATCAGTTCATCGCTGGTCGGCAAGTATGATGGTCTTAATGATGATCTTGCACGTATTTCGCGTTTATCTCACCGGTGGTTTTAAAAAACCTCGCGAATTGACTTGGGTTACGGGTGTAGTTTTGGGTGTATTGACTGCATCCTTTGGTGTAACTGGTTATTCTTTACCTTGGGATCAAATTGGTTATTGGGCAGTAAAAATTGTAACAGGTGTACCTGACGCTATTCCTGTAATAGGATCGTCGGTGGTAGAGTTATTGCGTGGAAGCGCTAGTGTGGGACAATCTACCTTGACTCGTTTTTATAGTTTACATACTTTTGTATTACCTCTTCTTACTGCCGTATTCATGTTAATGCACTTTCCAATGATACGTAAGCAGGGCATTTCTGGTCCTTTATAGAGTTATAGAGAATATGACTCATAGATATTTGTAATCAATCATTTATCATTTTGGGGAGGAGCAATAGTATTTCATTGCTACAAATATGCATTATTAAAAAAAAAATAAGACATGTATTTGGATATTTCCCTTCAACTTAACAAAATAAATTGGATTATTTATTTGACATACACAAATAGTTGATGGGAACTCTCCGAAAAAAGAATGGATTATGGGAGTGTGTGACTTGAACTATTGATTGGGCCCTGCAGATATATAACTTTCTCTTATCTGCCACATTTGAATTCACAATTAAATGTGTCTTTGTTCCAACCACCGGACAAGTCCCCTACGGAGGATAAGCCGGTTCGCTTGAATAGAATCTTTTCTATGATCAGACTCGATCATATACTGCATGAACAGGCTCCGTAATATCCAGTAAAAGGAAGTAATGGGATATAATTCATATTATGTCTTATGTATTTCACTTAACTTAATAGTATGGAAATGCATTCATTTCCTATGCATTGACTCAAT